GTCTCAACAAATAAGTAATTATAGGAGTAAAGTGTTGATATAATTCGAAGAAGCAAACGACAATTTAATCTCAAGTTAATAAAGAAAAAAAGTAAAATAAGTATGTAATCTAAGGTACTTTTTTACATTTCTAGGATTAAACAAAAGGATTCGCAAATAAAAGCGCTAATGCCACAACCAGTCCGTAAATTGTTAAAGCTTCCATAAAAGCTAGACTAAGCAATAAAGTACCTCGTATTTTACCCTCTGCTTCTGGTTGTCTCGCAATACCCTCTACAGCTTGGCCTGCAGCAGTACCTTGACCAACTCCGGGTCCAATAGAAGCAAGTCCTACAGCCAATCCAGCAGCAATAACGGAAGCAGCAGAAATCAGTGGATTCATGGTAAGTTCCTCACACCAAAAAAAAAGAAATGGTTAATGATACAATCAACCAATGAATTATTACTTAATTTTATCATTAAGTTTGATCATTAAGATCTATTGGGTCGGAGTAACTAAAAACTAATGATAATATTACTGAATCGTCAGAACTACTTCGATATCTCATTTTTTGTTTCTACCCATGATGAAGTTTTTGTAAATCCATATACATATGGCTCTAGTTATTGCATTTCTTTCTTTCCAACCATTCTTTCATTCCATCCTTCGTTCTTTACTCTTCTATATCCTTGAGTTCATCTGTTTTTTCATCCAATACACAATCACAAATGAAACAGAAGAAAGGACTTGACTTATCTTGTAATTCATCTAATCTAAATGCAGTAAACTGCAATCAAATCAATATATGCAATCATCAATATATGCAATGGATATCAATATGATCGATATCAACGATATCAATATATCAATATAACGATATCAATATGTAATATATATATATTTATTTTGCTATATATATTGCTATCTATATATATTGCTATATATATATATATATTACATATATATAGCATATAGTTAGATATATATATAATTAGTTAGTATATAGGTAAGGCATAAGGACTTCTATTTATATATAGATAGGACTATATAACTAGTGAATATCTAATATTACATATACATATTACATATACATTTCTTTCTTCCATAACGTAAACTGGCCACATTTTATATTGAATCGGATTATAGAATCATTCCTCGAAACCCACACAAAAAGTGGCTGGACTTATAGACATTACATACATCTAGTGTGACCTCCCCAACCCATCTTTTTTTTTTACAATTCCGTAATATCGTTCATCTTCTCTCCTACGACTCTAGGTCATATATTCATACGTATTTATATCTATTATGTTCTCCAACCAAGCAGATTATCTTGAACCATGCATGAATTGGGATAAGCTAAAAAAAAAGACTATTTCGAAAACTAGTCAATGATGACCCTCCATGGATTCGCCTATATAAGCCGCGGCTAACGTTGCAAAAATAAGAGCTTGAATACCACTTGTAAATAATCCAAGAAACATGACAGGTATAGGAACTACTGAAGGGACTAAAGAAACAAGAACAACAACTACTAATTCATCAGCCAATATATTCCCGAAAAGTCGAAAACTAAGAGATAAGGGTTTTGTGAAATCTTCTAGGATGTTAATTGGTAAAAGTATTGGAGTTGGTTTGATGTATTTCTCGAAATAACCCAACCCTTTTTTGGTAAGACCTGCATAAAAATATGCCACTGACGTGGGTAAAGCTAAAGCAACAGTAGTATTTATATCATTCGTGGGCGCAGCTAACTCCCCATGAGGTAACTGTATGATTTTCCAAGGTAAAAGGGCACCTGACCAATTAGAAACAAAAATAAATAGGAACATAGTTCCAATAAAGGGAACCCAAGGTCCATATTCTTCTCCAATCTGGGTTTTGCTCAAGTCTCGAATAAATTCAAGGGCATATTCAAAGAAATTCTGACCGTCGGTCGGAATGGTTTGTGGATTCCGAACAGCTATGATGGCTGAACCTAACAAGATAGCAATTACGACCCAAGAAGTGATAAGTACTTGGGCATGGATTTGTAAACCTCCTATTTGCCAATAGAAATGTTGGCCTACTTCTACACCCGATATATCGTATAACCCCTTGAGTGTTTTAATGTAACATGGTATAACATTCATATTGTCCTCTGATAGAAATTGAACTTCAAAAAAGGAATTAGTTTGATTCAACCATTTCTTTCTCAACTCACCAACTTGAATCATTAATCATATATTTAGGATACCAAGAAATAACATAACATCATAATATATATCAATATCCCCAGTTCTTTTTTTTTTTTATCTATTTTAATTTTTAAAAATTAAAAAAAAGTAACCGATCCAATGAATCTATGGAGTTGCCCAATAATTAACATTAACTAATTTTATTATTATTAATCTTAATCATAATCAACGATTTCTTATATAGCTAGAACGACCTTCACAAATTGCGGATACTAATTTGTTAAGAATCAATCGAATTGAAGCTATAGCGTCATCGTTGGCTGGAATCGAAATATCTGCAAGATCTGGGTCACAATTTGTATCGATTAAACAAATCGTTGGAATCCCCAAAATGGCACATTCTCGAAGAGCCGTATATTCTTCTTGCTGATCAACGATGATCACAATATCAGGCAATCCCGTCATATATTTGATCCCACCGAGATATGTTTGCAAGGTAGATAATTTTCTCTTCAACATTGCTGCATCTCTTTTGGGGAGACGGTTGAGTTTCCCCATCTTTTCTTCTGCTCTTAAGTCCCTGAACTTATAAAGTCTCGTTTCCGTAGTGGACCAATTCGTTAACATACCACCGAGCCATTTTTGATTAATAAAATGAGACCGAGCCCTTATTGCAGCTGATGCTACTGAATCCGATGCTTTATTTTTGGTACCGACGATTAAGAAGTTTTTTCCCCTACTTGCTGCATCAAAAACTAAATCACAGGCTTCTGATAAAAAACGAGCAGTTCTAGCGAGATTTGTAATATGAATACCTTTACGCTTTGCAGAAATGTAAGGGGCCATTCTAGGATTCCATTTCTTAGTACCATGACCAAAATGAACTCCTGCTTCCATCATCTCTTCCAAATTGATGTTCCAATATCTTCTTGTCATTTTTTCCCACACTTCCTTTTTGTTTTTTATTTTTCGTATTATTAACAAAGAGACGAGGTACCTTGAAATAAATAATTGTTCCGATGGAACCTTCTACCGGGGATTGACCATTGATACACGGCACAAACCATAAATTTTTTTAATTACTTATTTTATTTATTACCAAATCAATAATCAGACCAGTATAGTTAAAAGATAGTTAAAGTGAAAATGAATCCGCTCTTAGGAATCATTAAATCGCATAAATGATTGTTCTGATGTCTCATGTAAATTTGTCTCATGGAAATTGTTTGTCGCGTAAGAACAAAATAATTCTCTATGGTGTAACAAAATATCTCTCATTTCCAACTCGAATAAATTTTTTCTTTTGATTTCCAAATAAATGTTTTTGTCTTGCCTTGAACGGTGCACAAATTTTTGGAATCCGGTACCAACAGGTATAATCCCCCCCAGAACAACGTTCTCTTTCAGGCCTTTCAACCAATCAATACGACCTCGTAGAGCAGCTTTTGCTAAAACTCGAGCGGTTTCTTGAAAACTTGCTTCGGATATGAAACTTTGAGTATTCAGAGACGCTCTTGTTATTCCCAATGAGATTGCCCGATAACAGATCGATTCGTCCAAAGCGCGCCCTGCTCGTTCCGCTCGCAACAATCCGATTAATTCTCCAGGCGAAAAAACATTAGACATTCCATCTTCTGAAACCAACACTTTTGATGTTACTTGACGTACAATAATCTCTATATGTCTATTATGGATCTGTACCCCCTGGGATCGATAAACCTTTTGGATCTTATTAACCAAAGAGATACGACTTTGGGCTATGGTTAGCTCAGCTCCAATCAAAAACCCCCAGGGGATCCCAAGAATTCTTGGTATACGCTCGTTCCAACCTTCAACTCTCCTTTCGAGGTTCATCGATATTGAATCAATCGAGCGCACTTCTAAGATTTGTTCTACTTTTGGAAGACCTTGCGTTATGTCACCAGATCTCGATTTTTCATATATAAATGTAACTAATGTATCTCCTTCGTAAAGGATTTTCCCATAATGACCATGAACAGTTGCTCCAGGAGTAGCCAAATAAGACTTAGCCGATCTTATAACTAAAAAGTCGACATTAACAATTAAAATTTGACCAGATTTTTTTACGTGTGGTTCGTATTTAAATAGACATACATTTTCACAAATAAATTGTCCAAGGCTAATTTTGATCGATGTCTCTTCACAATAATCATGATGGAGAAAGCACCAATTCAAATGGAATGGGTTCAAAATGATGTTACTGCATAGATCGGGATTATAAATCCTTCTATTTTCATCTATTAAACAGTATTTAAGTACTTGAAGTACTTGGAAAATCTGTTTCAAATTGTCAAGTAGCAAATATTTCTTTAACACGATCTGATTATGAGTTATTAAATGGTAAGATGAATAAAAATTCGATATTTTAGGTACAATAGCGCCTAAGGGACCTAAATAATCCCTAATTGGAATTAGGGGATCCGATTCTTTTGTCACATTGTTATATTTCGAACTATTGAATGGACCAATTCGAGAACAATTGGATGATGACAAAATTAGCAAAGATTGGCATTCCTTATTTCGATTCAACAACATACCAATAGTTCCTTGATGTTGGCTAAGTGATTGAATCTTCGCCTTGGAATAAAAAGGATTGATATTGGTGCAATCTAATCCATTATCGGGAATCAATCCGGAACTTGCCCTATCATACCTTTTTCCGGTATACGAAATAGTGGACTTGACTAACTCAATTCTTATGAAATCGCGAATTAGATCATTTGCCCTTACCTCAACAAAGGAAGCATGAACCTCTTCTATAGAACCATTTTGTTCTTGGTCCCAATTCAATACTAAGCAAGTCCGAACTAATTGAATACTTG